TGTTGAATGCATCCAAAGCGAGTAGCTTTTTAGATGATCCTTCTAGAGGAGGGGATTATACCAAATCTGCCTAATCTAGTTACTTCGTTCCATATTTCCATTCGAGGGATCCTGAGGAAAAGAATTTGGTTTCCACCGAGCTAAAACAATAAATATGCTGACGGTTCTAGTAAACCAAAACCGTCGTTTTCTAGCTATTTGGCTTCAATCTTCCCTTTACAACACAAAAATGGAAGATCTAGTTACGATTGGAAATACACTTTTGTTTTGTATCTTCATCCATAGATCCTTTACTTATACTCATTCAATTGGAAGATTTGATCCAATTGAAATAAAAAAAATTATGCTTCGCGATTCCATAATCCCATTTTGTATTCAATTTGGAATTGACCCTTGGATATAAATCGTGAGAATGTATAGTCTTCCTCAAATATGCTATTGAGGGAAAAAGGATTAAACCTTTTCAATTTAAGAAATAAAGTTTTTTTTTGATCTTGATCGGAATATGAAAAAACCGAAAGATCCCTTAACTATTTAAGTTATTAATCGAACGAATCGCACTTTTACCACTAAACTATACCCGCTACATATCTCCATTATTATATATGAATGAACCTTTTGTCGAACAAAGGAATGAGCAAAGGAATGAGATACAATTAAGATAGCATCAGACTCATGACAATTCTAGTGTTGGCACTTCGTCCCGCTGGAGGTACTTGAAAAAAATAGGCGAAGAATAGAAAGCAGCTTATTTAAATAAAACTTGACTTGATCATACTTGATCCTAATTCATAATATAATTTATATTATTTAATTATATATATATATATAATTAATTAAATAGAATTAATATAATTAAATTAAATAAAAATAAAATGAAAAGTCATCCTTTTCATTTGCTGGAAGTCATTACTGAACTGACATTCCGAATCCAGGGATTTATTAAAGCTGGACCATAACATAAAAATGATGAATTCCGCATTTCTTTTTTCGTTTTCAACTTCCCCTTCAACTGCCAGATCCTATGAATTTGAATTCGGATCAATCGGATCAATTGGATTTCAAATGTTCAAATAAAATAAAGCTTGTCCCTTGAACAAGTAAATGAGTTATGTTATATATGTTATAACATATGTGTGTTTCATTTTTAATATTGTTTAATATTAATTGTTATATGTATGTGTTCTTTTCCGGTTAGTAATTAAGTAAATTGAGAAAAAAATACTTATATTTATATACTTAATACTTAATAAGAATGTGAAAAATATTCTTTCATATTCTATAGTATTAATAGTATTCTTATTATTAGTATAGTATTAATAATACTAACTACTAAGAAATGGCACTTCTATCATAGGACTGGGGATAGACATTTTCTTTGTTGTTATTGAAGCAACAAAGAATTTTTGATTTGATATCAAATCATACATAATTAAATTGTTTGATCTATGAAATGATTTATCAGAACAAAAAAAGAAATAATGTAATGGCCCGGCCAGTACTTAACCAGGCCGGGGGAATGAACCTTTCTTACAAAATCAAAGAAATGAAGTAAGGGATTCTGTCTATATCTATTCTATTGGGGATAAGATCTCTGTTTCGAATCATTATCTAAATTGAATTACTGATCAAATTCGTAGATATCTTATCCATTTTAATATATAATTATATAATTTATAATTTTTTTTTAATATATTATTTCTATTATTTTTATATTATTATCGTTACTTTATCCTATCTTATAATAAATTATTACTAATAAATAATTAAAAAAAGAAAACGAGGTTTTTTTTGTTTCAATCTTTTTACTTCACATCACATAAAAAAAAATTTCAATTTTGAATTGGGAGAGATGGCTGAGTGGACTAAAGCGGCAGATTGCTAATCCGTTGTACGAGTTATTTGTACCGAGGGTTCGAATCCCTCTCTCTCCGTTCCCTCTGATCACTTCAGACTTTCAAATTTGAAAAAATGGGATCCTTTTATTTTTTCATCATAGGGAAATGTTAAATGTATGGAATATATAAAAAAAAATAAAGAAAACTCAACATTTTTTATTCCTCACGTCCAGGATTACGGCCCGGATCGTTAGATAAGAATCCGAAGATGAAGAGAGAAACAAAAAATATCACTACTGTGTAAACGAAGAGTTTGAGAGTAAGCATTACACAATCTCCAAGATTATTTTTTTTAGAAAAAGGAAATAGATTGCCTATTTTTTATCACATACGTTATTTTGGCATAACACCCCAAAAATGAAGTCTTTTCTTGAATCTTGAAAAAAAAGTAATTTTCAACAAATTTCTTTCTACTTTGTAATAAGATAATAAGGTAATAAGAAAAGAAAGGTTCTGATTCCTTCATTACCAAAAATGTTTGGCCATATCCGTTATTGGGTATTGTGGGTTCTTAGAAAGTCCTTGTTTACTGGAATGTCAGAACGAGGAAATAAGTTGATCCAAATTTATCACCGCGGTCATTCAATTCAATATACAAGAATTTCTATTTTTGAATCGAGGGTTCATAATGTAAAACTTATCTGATCTTATCCATTTTTATTTTCTAATTTTTTTTTTCGAATAAATCATGAATTTTGCAGAGTATTCAAAATTTTATCGAAAACTTACAGCAGCTTGCCAAACAAAAGCTAATAGAAGAAATAGTACAGGTATGACAGGCATAACATCTACGATTGGATTGAAAAAGGCATAAGCCTCGGGTAATTTAGCGAAGAAAAAACTACTCGAATAAAGGGTGGAATTAAGACAGATACAGATTAAACTAAAGATATTAAGCATAACAAACATTTCATTCTTGTAGATTAGAAAATTTGATTTTGGTTGAGTTCTTTTTATGAAGGAAAAATGAAAAGGCGGGTCAAAAAATCCTTCTTTTTCTTCGAACTCTCCCAAATCAAAAATCTTTCCTTTCATTCTCAAATGAGAATACAAGGAATTATAGTTTCGTACAATATCTTAATTGAATTTTATGTAATGATCAATAATTTGATCAAGAATTTTTTGTGATTCTATATTTACATGTGTTGAATCCTAGCAACAATGTATTTCATATGTATTTGGGCTGGGATTGACGAATGACCAATACCAATATTAGTCTTTATTAGTGTCGAATAGAAATCTAAATGGGGCGTGGCCAAGCGGTAAGGCAACGGGTTTTGGTCCCGCTATTCGGAGGTTCGAATCCTTCCGTCCCAGATCGTCTCCATCAGAAACGAAAGATTCTTCTCTTTCACAATTTTCTGTTTAATCTTGCTTGGATATTGGATATATATAATGTGTGACCCAACCCCTTCTTTGTTCTGAATTCAATGTACGGGTAGAAATAAAGATATTTCTTTAAATTCTTAATTAAAAAAAGAATTGGGGGTAGATCATTCCCATTCAGAGTATGCTCATACTCATATTCATATTGAAGTTAGTTACTTAGGGAAACCTTGTGTTCCATACCCGTGAAATGGGAATTCGCACATGGTGCATTCTGAATTGAAATAGAAAAAAAAAGGTCTTTTTTCTATTCCATTCCCCAAGGAAAGCCTAAAGAAAATAAATGGTGTATCCCACACTTTATGTAGAGACTAAAGATTACGTAGTTTTTTGTATTAATTGCATTTCATCGTTCGTCTTAAAACTTCTAAGGAAAAAATAGGAAAAAGAAATTGATCTGGATCCCATTTTCTTTTTTTGTATTTTAGCTTATTCAATTGAATAATTGGAAATCAATATAATGTAATGATTGGATGGATGAAAATTTATATATTCCATTTTTATGGAATTGGAGGAAAGATTCTTGAATCTGAAGTAAAACAAAATTGGTCTGTATGCTGTATAATAGATATTATGTATTATTATTGTATTGTTCTATTTCAGTAACAGCGGCCCCTTCCCTTGGTTAAGTCAAAAGGATCTGTGATCCTTTAAATATCATTGAAAATCTATTCTATTATTCTATTAAGTCTATTAAGTAAAGGCCTTTCTTTTTTAATTACTTTTTCATTTATGTGTTCGAAAAAAAAGGGGATGATCCTTTTTATGATTCATCATCCCGAACAATCTGTTGAAGATGTAAATAAGACTTAAGTAAACGCGTTTATTCGTCTTTTTTAGAAATCTGTTTCATTTGAGCCAATGACTATTCATGATTCCATATTGAATCAATTCCATACCGGTTCGAAATTTAATCAGAGGAATGTTATGGTAAAACTTCGTTTGAAACGATGTGGTAGAAAGCAACGTGCGACTTGAAGGACATGATTCGTTGTGGATTCTTACATCCACCATTTTCTATAGGAATGAAGATGCTCTTGAATCGACATAGTTTGTTCTGTTCTTGCTAGGAACCTAATTTGTGTTAGGTTGGTAAATAGGAATAGTACATAATGGAGCTCGAACAAAAAGTATTGATTCATTTATCGGGGGGAAGAATCTAGGGTTAGTAACAATTAATAAGTTAGACCAACTTTGTAAATATATCCTCAATATTGAAATCGAAGGATTAAAATTCGAACAAGTTTGAAATAAAATAAAAAAGTAAAATTTGTCGAAATTGGTAAAACTTTTTCGATGAAAACGAAAAGTGTATTATATTACAAGGGAATTAATCTTTCGTATTATTCATAGAAAGAAATAACAAAAAACAAAAGGTATGTTGCTGCCATTTTGAAAAGGAATAAGGATCACCGAAGTAATGTCTAAACCTAATGATTTTACAAAGTAAAGAGAAAGGATTCCGGAACAAGGAAACACTATTTTCAATTGTCTCAATAATTTTCTTTAATTTTATTATAATGAAGAAGAAAAATAGATTCGAGACGACTCAAGAAATGTCTAAAGAGTTACCTTCGCACTTTTTCAGAATTGCCCAACTTGAGTTATGAGTACGAATGATATTTCTTTTTTTCTGTATCTGTAAGTAAGAACAAAAAACGACTCAAATTATAGTCGACTTCATGATTTTATGGATCTATTTGCCATTATATACAGAATATACAGAAATATTAGAATCATTTTTTCTCGAGCCGTATGAGGAGAAAGCCTCCTATACGTTTCTAGGGGGGGGGTATTATTTATCTACATCTATCCCAATGAGCGATCTATCGAATCGTTGCAATTGATGTTCGATCCCGAAGAGAAGGAAGAGATCTTCAAAAAGTGGGTTTTTACGATCCGATACAGAATCAAACTTATTTAAATGTTCCTGCCATTCGTTATTTCCTTGAAAAAGGTGCTTAACCTACAGGAACTGTTCATGATATTTTAAGGAAGGCAGAATTATTTTAAAGTTAAAGAAAGACCTTCATAAAGAAAAAAAACAAAATTTCTTTTAATAATAATAAATAAACAAGAAAAGGTAACTAGTATCTATTTTGGGCAATTAGTTACTCAAAATTTGCTCTTTTCTTGTTGTATTCATACTTTTTCTCTACCTTTTCTTTATTTTTTTTTTCATCTAAATTTCTTATTTATGTTGTGCCAATCCAACACGAATTCTTATTTGATTTACTTAATACTTAAATACAATAATTAATTAATTATTAATTTAATTGAATTTGTTTTCCATTCATATTGACAATGTTGTATCGAACAAATATAATTCGATCGTAGATAAGCGGATCCGTTTATTCCGACCCCTAATTGGTTTTTCCTTTACTTCGGTCAAATGATGGGTTTGCCGGATTTACTATTATACATATACAAGATGTATTTTCTTAACGAAAATCACAAATTTTGAGAAAATGGGCGGTCTGTAAATTTTGATATTTCTATTGGGAATCCGTTGTTTTTTATTTTTTAATCCGATCCATTCATTTTGCTATTTTGGTGTTTAGAATTGATCATAAAATCTTTCCTTTCTATTTCTTGTTAGTTCAATGTTTTGACGTAGTTGTACAGTGCAATTCAATTGATTTTTTTTATTTCGATCGTATCTACAAATCATATTTATCTGGGTTGCTAACTCAACGGTAGAGTACTCGGCTTTTAAGTGCGACTATGATCTTTTACACATTTGGATGAAGTAACGAATTCGTCCAGACTATTGGTAGAGTCTATAAAACCGCGACTGATCCTGAAAGGTAATGGATGGAAAAAACAGCATGTCGTAATAATAAGAAGAAAATGGAATTTCTTAATTTCTTATTAGATTCCTATTTTTTTTTAGTAGAATTTGGAGTCGATCCTTACCAGATCAGTCCAAAATTTTGTTTTTATTTTAGGAGGAAGACAAAAAAAATTCACATTTACGGTTGGGTTTAGTGAATAAATGGATAGAGCCCTACGGCTCCAATTCTGGTAAAAAAAAGCAACGAGCTTCTATTCTTTATTTGAATAATTACCCGATCTAATTAGACGTTAAAAAAAATTAGTGCCTGATGCGGGAAAAGGTTCTCCTGTGAGTGGTCCTTTGATTCTTTTTTTTTTTCTTTTTTAAAAAATCCTAACTATTCTCTATTATAGATTGGAAACGAATGTGTAGAAGAAACAGTATACTGACAAAAAGAATTTGTTCCAAAGTCAAAAGAGCGATCGGGTTGCAAAAATAAAAGATTTTTTAACCTCTCGTAATTATAACGAGGATAAACCCATTAGATAGAAGGGGATAGGAAAAAGATCTGTTGATTGGACTTTCTGTTTCCGGGGTATATATATTTTTTTATACATAATACATACCTTGTTCTGACCATATTGCACTATGTATAATTTGATAACCCAAGAAATGCCTACTGTTTTTGTTTCAAGTAGAAAAAATGTAAGTCAATGGAAGAATTACAAGGATATTTAGAAAAGGATAGATCTCGGCAACAACACTTCCTATATCCGCTACTCTTTCAGGAATATATTTATGCACTTGCTCATAATCATGGGTTAAATGGTTCGATTTTTTACGAACCTGTGGAAGTTTTTGGTTATGACAATAAATCTAGTTTAGTACTTGTAAAACGTTTAATTACTCGAATCTATCAACAGAATTTTTGGATTTCTTTGGTTAATGATTCTAATCAAAATCGATTCGTTGGATACAACCACAATAATTTTTTTTTTTCTCATTTTAATTCTCAAATGATATCAGAAAGTTTTGCAATTATTGTAGAAATTCCATTCTCGTTGCGATTAGTATCTTATTTCGAAGAAAAAGAAATACCAAAATATCATAATTTACGATCAATTCATTCAATTTTTCCCTTTTTAGAGGACAAATTATCACATTTAAATTATGTCTCAGATATACTAATACCTCATCCCATACATATGGAAATCTTGGTTCAAATTCTTCAATGTTGGATTCAAGATGTTCCTTTTTTACATTTATTGCGGTTCTTTCTTCACGAATATCATAATTTGAATAGTCTTCTCATTACTCAGAAGAAATCTATTTACGTTTTTTCAAAAGAAAATAAAAGATTATTTCGGTTCCTATACAATTCTTATGTATTTGAATGGGAATTTTTATTAGTTTTTATTCGTAAACAATCTTCTTATTTAC